TTACCGTCGTATCTGGATTGAGACTTAGGTAAATGTTTTATTCATATATGTAGTAAAAGAATATATCTAATTTAGCTCTTTCATGCCTATTCTAACTAGTTATTTTGGTTTTTTACTGGCTGCTTCAACTATAACCCCAGCTCTATTTATTGGTTTGAACAAGATACGACTTATTTGAAATGAATGAAATTCAATAAACAATTTACAAAAAGAAAAATCAAAGCCTTTCATAATCTTTCATTTCAGGTATTCTATGGTTCCTTCCCGCGTCAATTGCGAATTCCTGTTCATTGAGATTCACGGATAATTCAGATTAATATTTAGGGATAGATCTTACCTCTCTTTTTATTCCCTAAAAAAAATCGAAATGATTGAAGTTTTTCTATTTGGAATCGTCTTAGGTCTAATTCCTATTACTTTAATAGGATTATTTGTAACTGCATATTTACAATACAGGCGCGGTGATCAGTTGGACCTTTGATTGAGTAACATATCTTTTTTTGATTGACCTCCTCCTTGTAGGAGGTCAAATTTCAGTTGCAATTCTACTTTGTTTTGTTAAATTATTTCATTGTAATTCGACATAAAATAAACGGAATCACGCTCTGTAGGATTTGAACCTACGACATCGGGTTTTGGAGACCCGCGTTCTACCGAACTGAACTAAGAGCGCTTTCTTATATCATATCCTATAACAGTAGATACAATTGTAAAGAAAAGTATTTTTTCCCGGAGTATTCTTGTGTACGTATAGTATGTAAAAATGAAAGATTATGTCCAAAAATTCCCGATCTTACTCAATGAATCTCTCGTAAATGTCCATAGGAGAAAGAATAGGTAGGGATGACAGGATTTGAACCCGTGACATTTTGTACCCAAAACAAACGCGCTACCAAACTGCGCTACATCCCTTTTAAAGATTGTTGTACAGTGTCATTCTATAAAATCCATGTCTTGTTTTCCACACATCCTTCTTTTTTCTCTTACTCTTATAGGTATAGAATGTTCTTGTAATCTTTTTTAGGGAGGCGGCAAAATTTAATCTGCTGGGTCGTTGTACATATGCATTTTAGTTAGTAATTTCTAATTCTAATTTCATTTCAAGCAAAAACAAATGATCTTGAACTAAAAGATCGGGTTATCTATGATCTATGTATTAGAATATCGAACTAGAACTATATATGTATTACAATAGAAAATAAAAATACAAATAAATAAGAAAAAAAAATAAAAGAAAAGAAGAAGGAGGATTTTCAATGCGAGATATCAAAACATATCTCTCAACGGCACCTGTGCTAACCACTCTATGGTTTGGGTCTTTAGCAGGTCTATTGATAGAAATTAATCGTTTATTTCCGGATGCCTTGTCATTCCCTTTTTTTTAATCCTGATTGAATTCTTGTATTGATCTGTGAAAAAATGAAGAATATTTGAGATACAATTCTACGTAACATGTCTCCAATTTCGCTCCCTTTTTCTTTCCTATCCTAAAAAAAAAGAAAGAGAAAGAGTGTATCGAACTTCAGTCAAAATACAGTGAATCTACGATAGAATTTTGGGGAAAAGAAATGGAAATGTGGATCCAGTCGTTTAGGGACGGTTACACGAAATTCTAATATAGAAAGAAGAAAATACTGAGATTAGGATAGGAATAATTCATAGTTAGAAAAAATTGTATTAATTAATTATTACGATATTCTTAATATTCTTCTATTAATGAATATGACTCTCTTTCTTTAGAGTTATAGTAATTCATAGTGATTCTATTTTCTATTATAGTACTTCGAAGTCATTCAAATTCTAATAATTCGAAAAAGAAAAGATTTACGAATTTTATTTCTAGTTAGTAACTTTTATTAATATATATATAGAATATAGATATATTTTCTTTTTTCTTTTTATTTGTTTTGGGTCAAAAAGAAAATGAAGAAAGTTCTAAAGTGAAGTCGATCCAAAATGAAAAGGAGGTTCATGGCCAAGGGTAAAGATATCAGAATTATAGTGATTTTGGAATGTACCTGTTGTGTTCGAAAGGGTGTCAATAAAGAATCGCCGGGCATTTCTAGATATATTACTCAAAAGAATCGACACAATACACCCAATCGATTAGAATTTAGAAAATTTTGTCGCTATTGTCAAAAGTATACGATTCATGGGGAAATAAAGAAATAGATGGAACGGAATGCGTGTGTGATTTTTCCAAGTAGCGGGAAGAATAAGAACTTTACATCTTAACATTAACATATATAATACAAACCAAATCCTATTTTGGTCGAATCTTAAATGAATAAGAAAAAAGAATAGAATTCTATTTTCTAGATCCTTTTATATATAAGGAATAAACAAACAAGGAATAAGCAAACCATGGATAAATCCAAACAACCTTTTCGTAAATCCAAGCGATCTTTTCGTAGGCGTTTACCCCCAATTGGATCGGGGGATCAAATCGATTATAGAAACATGAGTTTAATTAGTCGATTTCTTAGTGAACAAGGAAAAATCTTATCTAGACGGACGAATAGGTTGACCTTGAAACAACAACGATTAATTACTATTGCTATAAAACAAGCTCGTATTTTATCTTCGTTACCTTTTCGTAATAATGAGAAACAATTGGAGAGAGTGGAGTCGATCCCTAGAACTACTGGTCCTAGAACCAAAAATAAATAGAGATACTCCTCAAAACTCCAATAGGAAATCAAGCTCATATTAATATGAATGTTTTGCTCGAAAAAAAATAGAATCCAGATTTTCTTCTTGTATTCTAAAAAAGGAAAAATGGGGAAGAAATCTTTTTTTCTTAAAAGATGTTCGTTTATTCCTACTAGTAAAATATGAATTTCTTTTTCTTCTATCTTCCCGGAGTCCATTCTCCGGGAAATCCTGTTTCAATCATTCTTGTTTCCTGTATAATAGATTCTATTAAGATTCTTTTATTCCTTTATTTTATTTGTATTTGATTATTAATGATTTTATTTGAAATGATATCAAAACAATTCTTATTTGATAGGGCTATTTGCGCAAGTATTTTACGATTCAGAAGCAATTGTCTCTTGTACAGATTGTGGATGAATAGGCTATAACTATAGAATATTCTATCCTCACGAGTTACCGCATTTATCCGAGTGATCCACAAACGACGAAAATCTCTCTTTTTCCTGCTCCTATCTCGATGAGAGGAAACCAAAGCTCTCATTCTTTGTTGAGTAGTCGTTCGAGTAAGTCTTGAATGAGCCCCTATAAAGGTTGATGCAAATAAACGAATCTTTTTTCGACGTCTTCGAGCTGTATATCCTCGTTTAACTCTGGTCATTGAATCAAATGAAACTTTCTTGAATATGAATAACTAATTGATTTATCTTCTTTCAGTCATCCTTTTCCTCCGGTCGATTAATAACAAAACGGATTCTTCCGATATATAAAATATAAATTCCAATGGCTTTTGCGACTATGACCTTCCCGACCACGATTTTTTCTTTCTTCATTTTTTCTTTCTTCAAAGTATCTCGCCTGAAAATAATAAATTCGACTGCTACTAAAGAAAAAAGAATAGTGGGTTCCCTCGTTTCTATGGCAACTTCTTAAACGGTGAGGTCCTCTCTATACACCGGAGCCTCTTCTTTCATTTCATCGAATTTTATTGTGAACTTGTATAATTCACACTCTTTGGCTCTACCCATCCATTTTTCAATTCTAATTAGAAAGTAATAGTCCTTTTCACAAAAAAGCTATCCATACAGTGACGGCATTTAATTCTGAAAGTTGGCTAGGTAGCTGACCCTGTTAGTCCGTTTTTTCAAGAATAGGAAAAGGAGCATAACCTTTTTCCTCCGCTTAATGGATAACTATTTGTTACCAATGGAGAATTCCTTCTCATCTCAAATGGAGTGATTGGATTTGCACCAATAGAAACCATAAATTCCTAACATAATTAGGTAGATGATAGATCTTCATTTTTATATATTTATATAATAGTCAATTAGATAGCCGTCTTCCACTCTATCTATCCTAATTCATCGGTAGTGGTCGTTGATACTGGAAAAGATTTTTGCATTTCTTCAAACTCATGGTCTGAACTGAACGAGTCGCACATACAACCTAGTACATGTTCCTCGACGCTGAGGACATCCTCGAAGAGCGGGAGATTTCGTGACATTTCTTATTGGCTGTCTTGCGTTTCTAATAAGTTGTTTAATGGTTGGCATGGCATGTCTATAGAATCTCATTCTAGATAGAATAGAGCGGGTTGGCTTAGATCGATCTTAACCTGATGGTTGATGATTATGAATGATTTCTATTCACACGGAAATTTCAAATTTTCAAACGGAATTCGTATATTTATACGGAATCCACAGTATTTGAATTTTCGACCGCTACAAGATCAACGATGCCATGAGCTTGGGCTTCTGTTGCTGACATAAAAACATCCCTTTCCATATCTTCGGATATAACCCATAAAGGGTTGCCCGTTCTTTGTACATAAACTTTTGTGAGAGTTTCGCGAAGTTTCAATAGCTCTTCTGCTTCCAGGATAAATTCCCCTGCTTGTGCCTCGTAAAAAGAACTAGCAGGTTGGTGAATCATAACCCTGATGATATTGATATAACATCATGAACGGTTCTTCTATCTATATATCGCACGATTGGGTTAAAGTAAGGGGGAATCAAAATAACAATAAAAAGAATTAAACAACCGTACGGGCATTTTTTGTACATTGCATACGGCTCTGCAATGGAATTTCTTCTTTTCGATAGAATTGATTCTATCAAAATCAAAAAGAAGAAATAGAACCCATCCGATCCAAATCGTTAAATGATCCATTTACCACCCTTCCTTTCGTAGTAGTAAAAAAGATACTATGATGGTTCTGTTGCTTTATATATTTATCTCGTCTGTCGTTTGTTTAGCAATCCCAAAGTTTCTTTTTGATACGATCCAAGAAGGAGAAAATGATTTTTTCCATTTTTTTGACTCTTTCTCTCATCTCATAACATAAAAAG